ATATTAAATCGAGGTACCCATTCTATGATAACTCTCAACAGTCTCCCCTCCATTTTTGTGCCTTTAGTGGGCTTAGTATTTCCGGCAATTGCAATGGCTTCTTTATCTCTTTATGTTCAAAAAAACAAGATTTTTTAGATACAACAAGGACAAATCTTATATATATATATATTTTTTTCAAGACTTACTTGGATCATAACACGGATATCTATTTAGTAAAATATGGTATAATATGCGGCTTCCTTCGGGCATAAGCTCTTATGTATGTGTAAACATGATAAATGAATTATAACTATTTTCAAATAGATCGGGGAGAATTTCTGAAATGTAAAGTCATCTATATGTATTAGGAAATCATATGAAAGGGATGTTATTATTTTAGTTTGGATCTAAGAAATTCGATGAATTATCCCTAAAGGTTCACATCATAATAGTGCTGGTTGATGAGAGTTACTTCGGAAACAAAAAAAAAGTAAAAAAAAAATTATTTTTGTTATTCTCCCAATTCCAATAAAATGCAACTAGGTCTAGTTAGAGTATGAGTTGGCGATCAGAACGTATATGGGTAGAACTTATAGCGGGGTCTCGAAAAACAAGTAATTTCTGTTGGGCCTTTATTCTTTTTTTAGGTTCATTAGGGTTTTTATTGGTTGGAACGTCCAGTTATTTTGGTAGGAATTTTATATCTTTATTTCCTTCTCAGCAAATAATTTTTTTTCCACAAGGTATCGTGATGTCTTTCTATGGGATCGCAGGTCTTTTTATTAGCTCCTATTTGTGGTGCACAATTTCGTGGAATGTAGGTAGTGGTTATGATCGATTCGATATAAAAGAGGGCATAGTGTGTATTTTTCGTTGGGGATTTCCTGGAAAAAATCGTCGCATATTCCTCCGATTCCTTATGAAAGACATTCAGTCCATCAGAATAGAAATTAAAGAGGGTATTTATGCTCGTCGTGTCCTTTATATGGAAATAAAAGGACAAGGAGCCATTCCCTTGACTCGTACTGATGAGAATTTTACTCCACGAGAGATTGAGCAAAAAGCTGCTGAATTGGCCTATTTCTTGCGTGTACCAATTGAAGTATTTTGAAAAAAGGAACTGAAGAATGAATACTTTGCAAGAGATAAAAAACTCAAGAATCATCTTTTTTTCTATAGCATAACTTAACTGAAGTTTCTTCAGAACGCTTACTCGAGCCAAAGCAAACGTATATGAAACAATTCTAAAACTAAATTGTTTATGTCCACAATTTTTTTTATGCGTATGTAAATCCACTTAACTCAATTCAGTAACAAATCTAAATGATAGATTCATCATATATCAAAACAAAACATTTCATCATAAAGTAAAGAATTTTTTTTCTAAATATTTGATATTTTGATAGAACGGGAGTTCTTTCGTCTCGAAATCCGACTACTATTAATTTGAAGAGGGCTCTTTCTTATTCTATATTCTTTCTAAATTCAAGGACTAACCGCTGTACTGAATCACAAAAAAATCCGGAAATACATCGATGACTTGTAATAGAACTTATGCTTGATAGAAATATTAGTATCATATAGAGTCGACGAATGAGGTGCGTTCATTAAAAATTTTAAAATTCACAGACGAAAAAATGGCAAAAAAGAAAGTATTAATTTCCCTTCTATATCTTGCATCTATAGTATTTTTGCCTTGGTGGATCTCTCTCTCATTTAATAAAAGTCTGGAATCTTGGTTTACTAATTGGTGGAATACTAGGCAATCCGAAATTTTTTTGAATGATATTCAAGAAAAGAGTATTCTAAAAGAATTCATAGACTTAGAGGAACTCTTACGTTTGGACGAAATGATAAAGGAATACCCGGAAACACATTTACAAAAGCCTCGCATCGAAATCTACAAAGAAACGATCCAATTGATCAAGATGCACAACGAGGATCGCATCCATACAATTTTACACTTCTCGACAAATATAATCTGTTTCGGTATTCTAAGTGGTTATTCTATTCTAGGTAATGAAGAACTTGTTATTCTTAACTCTTGGTTTCAAGAATTCCTATACAACTTAAGCGACACAATAAAAGCTTTTTCTATTCTTTTATTAACTGATTTATGTATAGGATTCCATTCGCCCCACGGTTGGGAATTAATGATTGGCTCTGTCTACAAAGATTTTGGATTTGCTCATAATGATCAAATTATATCCGGTCTTGTTTCTACTTTTCCAGTCATTTTAGATACAATTTTTAAATATTGGATCTTTCGTTATTTAAATCGTGTATCTCCTTCACTTGTAGTGATTTATCATTCAATGAATGACTGAAAAGTGATCGAACGATCCAATTATAATATTTGTTACTTTGTACATAAGCAAAACATTCAAAATTGCACTTACTACCCATCCAAGGGATTCCTCCAATATTCCAGTAAAATTATTTATATTTAATATTTAAGTAAATAGCAAAATTATAGATAGGGAACTATACTAGCGACCTACCTAATTTTATTGTAGAA